ATCAAACTTCCAACACCAAGAAGAATCTCATTAATATGAAATTTTGGTTCATTATTGGGGATTTGTTTAATAGTTCAAATTGCTTCTGGAGTTTTTTTGACTATACACTACTGTTCTGGAATAACAGCAGCTTTCGGAAGAGTGGTTCATATTAGCTCAGATGTAAATTGAGGGAGGTTGATCCGATATATCCATGCTAATGGAGCTACTTTTTTTTTCTTCTTTATTTATCTCCACATTGGGCGAGGGCTATTCTATGGCTCCTATAACTTAACCTTTACCTGGTTAATAGGGGTGGTGATTTTCTTTCTCTTTATGGGGGTAGCCTTTATGGGCTACGTTCTCCCTTGAGGGCAAATGTCTTACTGAGGTGCTACCGTAATTACTAACCTAGTCTCTGCCATCCCTTACTTGGGAACTACAGTGGTAGAGTGAATCTGGGGAGGGTTCTCCGTAAGAGAACCTACACTAATACGGTTCTTTACTCTTCACTTTATCCTACCTCTTGGGGGGGTAGTGTTGGTAATAGGTCATCTGTTTTTCCTCCACGAAACAGGGAGGAATAACCCCTTAGGATTGATAAACAATAGAGATAAGATTTCATTTCATCCATTTTTTACCGTTAAAGATCTAATGGGTTTCATTTTTGCTTTTTTTTCCCTTGCTTTTATTTGTTTACATTCTCCTTTCGCCTTCATAGACCCTGACAATTTTATTGAAGCAAATCCATTGGTTACTCCAGTACATATCCAACCGGAGTGATATTTTTTATTTGCTTATGCAATTCTTCGATCAATTCCCAGAAAACTAGGGGGTGTAATTGCTATAGTCTTTAGAATTGCCATTCTTATGTTATTACCTCTTCTAAAAAAGAGGAAAAACGTACATAGAAATAAGTTATACCAAGTTTTATTTTTAAATCAAGTGCTGATATTTATTTCGTTAACTTGAATTGGAGCACTCCCCGTGGAAGTGCCATTTCTATTCATTGGTCAAATTTTATCTTTAATCTATTTCATCAATTTCTTTTTAATAATGTTAGTGTAATTAAATATAATAGAAACTCTATTGCTGTAGAATTCAAAGTTCTAAGTGCATAAACACTAATATTTAAAGTTATTTAGGGGTAATATTTACCATGGTTTGATTTAAAAGATCAATACTTATCTTCAGCCACCTAAATTGGTTAGAATTGAGTGAGTTCTCCTCTTTAACTTGACAAGTTAATATTTTTGATAAACTAAAATCTATATCTCTAGGCTATACATGATTATAATCGCTTTCAGGATTTTAATTCCCCTTATCCTATTTATCATTGGATCTCTTTTCATAGAAAACCGTGTTAATGAAACTGGGGAAATTCCATTTGAATGTGGGTTTGAGCCTATCTCTTTCTCTCGAATTCCATTTTCTATACAGTTTTTTTCAATTACTATTGTATTTTTAATCTTTGACTTAGAAGCCGTAATTTTGCTTCCCCTTTTAATTGACGGGGAGAAAAACTCAGTAAGAGTGTTATTAATGAGCTTAATTATCATTGTCTTATTAATGGGATTATTTGTAGAGTGGTTTGATGGGTCCTTAGAGTGGTCAATATAAAATATGTTAAAACATGGGTTTTTTTCCTTTCACATTGTTGACTTAAGCCCTTGGCCTTTATACCTATCGAGAGGGGTTTATATACTTATCACTAGTATCCTTTATTCAATAAATTTTGAGTTAAATTTTACCTTTTACTTAAGCTTGATCTTCACAATTTTATCATTTTACGGATGACTTCGTGATGTAGTGAGAGAAGGCTTCCTTGAAGGAAACCACACTCTTCTAGTACAAAGAGGGTTGAAAATAGGAATAATTTTATTTATTGTATCCGAAGTTCTGTTTTTTTTATCATTTTTTTGAAGCCTTTTTTATTGCTCAATCTCTCCCAGAGTTGAGATCTACTCTTGACCTCCTGTAGGTATTCTAAGATTAGACCCGATAGGTGTTCCCCTACTAGGGACTCTAGTCTTAATCTCCTCAGGAGTCTCTATTACATGAAGTCACCACTCCACTATAGAAGGAAATAAAAGTCAAACTATTAATTCTTTAATTATCACAGTTTTACTAGGAGTAACTTTCACAGTAATACAGTGCATTGAATACTACGAAGCAAGATTCTCTATTAGAGATAGAGTATTTGGCTCAATTTTCTTTATATCTACAGGGTTTCATGGAATTCATGTAATCATCGGGACAACAATATTGATTATTTGCTTAATTCGTGTGTTAAAAAATCATTTTTCTGCTAAACACCACGTAGGGTATGAAGCATCGATTTGATACTGACATTTTGTTGATGTCGTATGATTACTCCTTTATTTATGCGCTTATTGGTGGGGCAAATAAGACTTATTATTCTTTTTGTGAATCAAAAACATGAAAAAAAAATAATTTTATTCTCTAGTCTTTTTAAAAAAAGAACTAAACACACAGTACTGAAAAGGAACAATTTATTATAAAAAAAGTATGAAAAGTACCTTTTGCATTATGGTTTATAGAAAAATTAACATATAGTCAATTCCCGAATTAGAAAGATCTAAGTACATGTAATAGTTTATGTTTCAAAATAATTATTAACTTGCACTTAGAGGCTACAAGTCACTCGGTTTCTAAGATATCTGGTTCTTTTGGAAGTAAATTCAATTTAGAAAATTAACTAGTTTTAAGGTTCTACCTAAACATTATTTAATTTAATTTTTAGAGAGAAAGTTTCTAAAACAATTATATAATGAGAAAACATTAATTATCGAATTCATAATAGTTAATTTGAATTTATCTTTAATTATTAATTTAATACAAAAGAAGTGGAGAAAATAAAATTCTCTATAATACAATTATAAAATGAGTAGTTAAAAACATATCACATATATGAGTTAGGAACTCGGCAAAAAATTTCTTTGTCTGTTTAACAAAAACATAGCCTCTTTTTTATAATATGAGGTAAAACCTGCTCACTGAATCTTAAAGAGCCGCAGTACGCTAACTGTGCAAAGGTAGCATAATAAATAGTACTTTAATTGGGTACTGGGATGAATGGTTAAACAAGAGAAAATCTTTCTTACTTGTAAATGATGAATTTAAATTTTGAGTGCAAATGCTCAAATCTCAGTGATAGACAAGAAGACCCTATAGATCTTAATTTCCTTAACTTTATCAAAGTAAACAGAAATTTTGTTGGGGTAACAGGAAAATAAAAAAAATTTTTTCTTAATTTAATCTTATTTAAGAGACGGTTGACCTTAAAATTTAAATCATAAGATAAGTTACCTTAGGGATAACAGCGTAATGAAGAGTTAGGAGAGCCAATTTTAATTCGTGTTTACGACCTCGATGTTGAATTAAGGTTACTTTGGGAGGCAGAATGTTCATAAAGTTAGTCTGTTCGACTATTAAAACCTTACATGATTTGAGTTCAGACCGACGCAAGTCAGGTCAGTTTCTATCTTCACTATAATACAGGTATACCAGTACGAAAGGACAGTAAAACTACTTAATTTAATACAAACAAATTAATAAATTAAAAGTTTTGTTTATGCTTTAAAGAAAGCTGATAATATAATTCTCATACACAATCTAAAGTAGGGATTAAATTTATATAAATAATTTATAGTTATAGTTATTTAAACTAAGCCTGGAAAATTATGTGCCAGCATCAGCGGTCAAACATAAGGGCTAAGCTTTCTTTTACTACAATACCTAAAATTAAAACTAATAAATAACAAAAAATTATTTGTGGTGAAATAAAATAATTTTAATCTCAATAATTGAACGTTAATAAGCTAGGAATTAAACCAGGATTTGATACCCTGCTATTCTAGTTTATAAAAATTGTAGAAAATTACCTTTTTAGGGAAATTTAAAAATCATGACAGTTAGAATTTCTAATCAGATGAATATGTCTCTTAAAATGATACTCCCCAAAAAATCTGACTTAAGTTTGAATACTAATACACTCTTCCCACCGCCGTTTTGGGTAAAATGAATTTTTACTATCAATCAAACTAGCTAAAACTTATACTTTACTGATAAAGTAAAAAGTATGAGTAAATGTTAGATTAAATAAATCAGGTAAAGGTGAAGGTTATACTTAAGGTGAGATGTATTACATTTTAGTTAAAAGTGGAATAATTATTGAAAAATAATTATGAAAATGAATTTGAAAGTAATAAATTTTAATAATAAATTTATGAATATGAACTTTCTTTTGTACAGATCGCCCGTCGCCCCCAAGTCATTCTCGGGGTAAGTCGAAACACAGTAGAAGTACTGGAAAGTGTTTCTAGAACCTCTCCCAGATAAGGGAGAAATCTCTCTTCTTTTACTTTCAAAGTAAATGTTTAACTAAACTTCCGAATCAATTAAAACTATTCTTAGTTTAATCTTGTTGTTAACAGCAACACGCCTCTCTTTGGCTTTAATTAATCTTAATCTGACTCCTGTCAGTATAAGAGTATTAACCTATAGAATACATATGTTTGAATGAAGGAAACCCCCAGTTCAAATATTAGAAAGAATGATTCTAAAGAGAAGAATACAGGTTTTACAAAAAAAGGTAAGACAAATACTGCTTTGCCAAGCAAAGCTAAAATCATATGACCTGCCAACATGTTAGACATTAGTCGAAGAGACAATGTAATAGGTCGAATCAAAGATCTAATAGTTTCTACTAACACCATGAAAGGTACTAAGATGAGTGGACAACCTATGGGAGTAAGATGGGCTAAGTTGTGTTGTAAATGTCTTCTAAACCCCCATAGTATGGTACCTAACCATAAAGTTAGTGCTAATCTGAAGTTAAAGTTATAGTGACTAGTTAGAGAAAATCTATAAGGTATTAAACCCCCCAAATTAACTAGGAGGAGTACTATAAAAGTAGTGACAAAATAAATTTCCATTTTTGATGAAGTTTTAGACATAGAGTTTACCAGCTTTAATAATTCAGTAAAAACTAGCTGAACCCTAGATCTAACAGCCCAATACCGAGTTGTAATAGGGATTAACATCAAAAAAATAATAACGGCTCAATTCATGATTGAGGTAGATGAAGACGGGTCAAAAATAGATAACAATCTTGCTATCATGGTGTGTATAATACCTCCCTTTCTTGAGAAGGGGCTCGAGAGCCTTTGATTTCCCTTGTCCTCAGATCAACCTGTCAGTAAATCGATATTAGAAAAATGAAGAAAATAATAACCACAAATATAAAAACTAATGTAATAGATCTAGGAAACATTTGAGGGATTATCGAGAGAATAATAAATCTATTTTGATTTTCTTTTATTACTGTCAGAGCAATTATGTTTTTGATATATGAAAGAACTGTATTAAACTTGATTTGCTTATTCAGCTATACTCTCTCAATGGGAGTATTGTTCTACATAAAAATAATAAATTTTTGAATATTAGGGCTGGTGATAGTTGTTGTTCTCACTGGTTTATTTTTAATTTTTACCTATATAACTAGGGTCACCCCAGAGTCTCCAGGGCTCGAAAAATCAACTAACACAATTATTGTATTTCTAAGCATATTCTTAGTGTTGTTTCTAATGTTTTGGTTTTTGAGAAAAAGACCAGACATTCAGCACGTTTCACTAAGAATTTTTGCTAACCCAAACGAAGTCTATAAAGTTGTGAACAAACACTCTTCCAGATTAATAGTTAGGCTAACGCTAGTATCATTACTATTGTTGTTGGTTGTTCTTTTCATGCGATTCACATATAATAAAGGAGGAAGGTTACGTAAAAAATTTTAAAACTATTGTTCTAACAGAGAAAGAAGTCCTCATTTATGAATCTTAAGTTCATTGCACTAATCTGCCATGTTAGACTTCTCATGAAAGAAACATTAATTTTGGTTTTTTTAGTAACTCAAGAATTAATATTACTAGTAATAATTTTATTGTCAGTAGCACTATTCACCTTACTTGAACGTAAGGTTTTAAGGTACATTCAATTACGAAAAGGACCTAATAAGGTAAGACTTTCAGGATTCATACAACCTTTTGCCGACGCAATGAAACTTATGTCCAAGGATGATTCTCCTGTTCTCTGGAGAAACTCCTGGATTTTTTACGCTTCACCCTTACTAATAATAAGACTAAGGCTAATTGGTTGAGTGGTTTACCCGTTTGCCTGGGGAGGGATTAACAACAGTTATTCCTTTATAACAATATTTATTGTTTATGGTTTAACTGTTTACGGATTAATGTGATCAGGTTGATCTTCAAACTCATCTTACTCTATATTAGGAGCAATTCGAGCTGTAAGACAATCAATTTCTTATGAAGTAATTTTTAGGTTTATTATACTTTGTGTAATTGTTCTAATTTCTAGGTTCTCTATACAAACTATGTTGTACTGAGAACTATCTAAATTATTACTAATATGTCCCGTTCTTTTTGTGATTGGGTGCATAGCAATACTAGTAGAAATAGGACGGACTCCTTTCGACCTCCCCGAAGGGGAGAGAGAACTCGTTTCCGGCTACTCCGTAGAGTACGGAGGGAGAACTTTTGTATTCGTCTTTTTGAGAGAGAATACTATAGTTTTTTTCTCTAGGTTTGTAATCACTATTTTCTTCTTCAATATTTCAGAACCTATGATCAACGCCATAGTTTTTAGTTTTACTGTGTTCATAGTTGCTCTGATTCGAGGAGTATTTCCTCGTATCCGATATGACATGCTAATATCTCTTTGTTGAAAACTACTAACACCACTGGTGTTAGTACTATTTAACTCAATTTACCTCTTGGTTAAGTTTTGTTAATAACCAAGATTTAGTTTATACACAACTAGAACACTTTGTTTACATCAAAGAAGAGTCAATCTTGACCCTAAATATACATAAAGATAAGAATACCTACTCCAAGAAGGATTATCCCAGCAATCACAAATACAAGTTGTTGATTTTTACTAATCAACTTCATAAATGAAGAATTGTGGTTTCTGTGAGCACTAAAATAAAGTAATATTATTTTCAAGTAAAAATACATAGGTAGTACATTCATCACTCCCATAAATACAGCTAAAATGTAGTGTCCATGTTCAGCCAAAGAGTAAAGTACAAGTAATTTAGGGATGAACCCTAAGAATGGGGGTAGTCCTATAATAGAAAGAATAATTATAATATTTCAAAATGATAAAAAATTAGGAGACTGATAACAATCTCGTAAAGAGTTAACCTTATGAAAATCAAATAACTTACAAACAGTAAAGAAAATAGATCAATAAATTAAAATATATCATACCAATAAAGTTGAAGATATACAACAACAAACAATTATTCAGCTTATGTGTGAGACCGAAGAAAAAACTAATATTTTACGAACTGATCTTGACTTCATTCCAGTAAGAGGTGCAATTACCCCCAATAATGCCGGGATCATTAAAAGTAACTCAGGACTAAGAAGAAGTATTACTACTAAGCCTCCCGCTTTAGCCCCAGTCATTATAAACGAAAACTTATTTCAAGGCATTATTTCCCTAATATTAACTACTCATAAATGAAAGGGGAAAACTCCCAACTTAATCATTATTCTAATTATGGCAAGAATATATCTCAAATTTCCTGTGTCTATGTTTATAGAGAAAATAAATAAACCAGAGGCAATAGCTTGGATTAAATAATATTTAAACATTTTCGAACTTGAATACTGTCTACTATTCTCCATAATTCATGGAAAGAAAACAAATCCGAATATCTCTAGACCTAGTCATAGAGTTCACATAGAGTTGCCCCTACAAATTAGGGCAATGCAAAAAATAAGGAAAAGATACATTTCTTTCATATCTTAGGTAGCTTAAATTACAAAGCATAACTTTGAAGCTGTTATTATGGGTCCCCCTCCCCCTAAGTTAGGTAATAGTTAAGCAATATATAACATAGGTTTGTGGTACCTAAGAAGACTCTATTGTCTTACCTGGTTTTATAGTTTAAACTCAAAACTACTAAATTGCAAATTTAGAGATACTTTCTAAGTTAAAACTTATTGACGGTTATGCTTATTTATTATTGTACCTCTTTATCATAAGATTATGAAAGATTTTATCAGCTAGGAAAATAATTTCTATACTTCTTGGTGTAGAGTTCATAATGCTAAGAGTATATTTTCTTATTGGATACATAAGAGAGTCATGGTTCTCTAACTCTATAATGGCAATTATTTTCCTTACTCTAATGGTAAGGGAAAGAGTCATAGGCCTAGGGGCCTATATCTACATTAGCCGAAGTTCTGGTAAAGATAGACTTAAAAGAATTACATTATTAAAATAGTGATGTTTTCATTATTTTTGTTACCCTGTTTTAAATTGTGCGAGACTCTCCTAAGGGAGGTAGTAATGGTGTTAGTTGCCTATGTAACTAAGGGTTCATTTTTCAGTTGGGACATCCCCTGCTTTCTTAGGTTCTCACTGTTCTCTGACAAAATATCCTTTTTTTTGGTGTTAATTACTTTTTGGATCACTGTATTAATAATTTATACTTTTGGGGGGTATAAATCTCTCAAAAAACAAAGAGGAGTTTTTATTGTTTGTGTCTTAAATTGCATTTTAACATTCCTCTTTTTTTCTTTAAATTGTATTTTGTTTTTTTCTTTATTCGAAGCTTCGGTAATTCCAATCCTACTTCTCATTTTAGGTTGAGGTTATCAACCCGAACGGGTTGAAGCTCTACTTAACCTTATTTTTTTCACAGTAATCCCATCTGTACCGTTTCTAGTGTTTATTATTATGTATGACTCACTATGAATTATCAGACTAAACCCCGAATCCATGGGGGTAAGAAAATTTGCTTTTTTTATAATTTTTGCTATATTTCTAGTAAAGGTTCCACTTTTTTTTACCCATTTTTGATTGCCCAAAGCTCATGTGGAAGCTCCTGTATCGGGGAGAATAGTATTAGCTGCTATCCTCCTAAAAATAGGGGGCTATGGTATTATTCGTTTCCTACCCATGGTACCATTTAGGTTTTCTTATTATTTAATCATAAGAGTATCGGGGGTGGGGATGGTAGTAACCTGTTTATTTTGTTTCCTAACACCTGATTTGAAATCAGTAGTGGCATACGCCTCTGTTAGGCACATAAATTTTACAGTAATGGGGATGTTAACAGAAAAGATCATAAGAATACAAGGAAGGGTAGTGTTAATATTAGCACACGCTTTGTGTTCATCAGGAATATTTTACATGTGTGATGTAATGTACAAACGCTCTGGGAGACGGTCTTTGCTATTTAACAAGTCCTCTATAATCTCCTCTCCAATAATTCCCTTTTGGTGAATAATGTTATGTGTTTATAACATAGCCTTTCCCCTAACACCAGGGAATTTAAGAGAAATACTTCTTGGAGTAGTTTTAATTAAAACTCTATCTCAAGTAGTAGCTCTACTGATAATTCTATACTTTTTATTTTCTGCCTATTATTCCATATTTATTTACTACATAGTAAACCATGGGGGAGAAAAAAATGAATTTCTTACTTGACCTCTAACAATGAAAGAAAAATTTGTTCTAATCTGTCATTTAATACCTTGTATGATATTAGTGACAATAGGACTGCTAGTCTATTAACTAGCAAAGTAACAAGTAGAATATTTAATTCTTTATTTGAATTCTAAGCTCAATGCACTATTTTGCTAACTTGCTCAATCCCTGAGGGTATTTTACTTTGAAAGAGTAATGTTTTTCATATAAACTAAATGAAAGATTTGGGGAATTGAGAAACACGTTTAGTTTCGACCTAAATTAAGTAATAATTCTTACCTCAATTAAAAGAAAACATGAGGAGTTTTTCGACAGGGTATGAACCTGTTGGCTTAATATAGCCTATCTTTTAATAAGTTCAGTATCATTGAGACTAAGGTTACTAGCACAAGAAACAGCACAAATTCTTTAAACCCATAAATCATGGGGTAGTAATTACCTACTACTTTATCACACTTCCCAATGATATAAGAGGGTATCTTAATCACCTTACCAATCACTCCCACTAGATCTAGGGATCAATAGATCTTAGAAGCATGGTACATAAAATTATATACAATAATGTTAATTACCACATAAAGGTATATATTTGTCTTCATAAAAAAACTCTCTCTTTTTTGGGAGGGGAGAACTCAAAAGACTAATATTAAAGTTACCAAAGTGAATACTAGGATGATCTTTGGGGAATCTACCCTTATCAGGGGGCCGATGTTAAATGTTCAAATTATTGTTCTACCCATAGCACAAGAACAAAAATATAAATAGATCATAGATCCCAATATACCTAAATCATCATCAGAAGTTAAAGATGTGTGTTTTAAACCTTTTACCAAGAATCAACATACTCGGATAGAGTAAAAAGTAGTAAAAATGAAGGAAGAGTAAAGCATAGTTAACAACAATAAAGAGCAATGTATGGATATAACAGAATCAACAATTAGATCCTTAGAATAAAACCCAGATAGAAATGGCATACCACAGAGAGATATAACTGCAGCAACTAAAATTTTAACCACCCCAGGCGAACACTTCCCATTTAAAGTCATAAGTCGAATGTCTTGTCAACCAGAGGAATTGTGGATCACATAACCAGCTCTTATAAATATTATAGCCTTGAAAAAGGCGTGTATAATCAGGTGAAAGAATCCTTGTTCAAATAAGGAAAAAGAAAAAACAAAGACAATAAAACCTAACTGACTTAGGGTCGAATATGCTACAATCTTCTTCAAATCCATTTCTAGTAACCCCGCAATTCTTGCTAAGAATAAAGTTGTTAAGGAAATTACACAAAGAAGGGAACTAATTTCCCCGATATCTTTTCACAGATCTCGGTAAAGAAATAATATATAAATCCCTGCTGTTACCAAAGTAGATGAGTGAACCAAGGAGGAAACCGGAGTAGGGGCCTCCATAGCTTTAGTAAGTCACGATGAAAAAGGAGTTTGTGAACTCTTAGTTATTCTTATGAGGATAAGAAATATTCCTAAAACCAAAGAACCTTTTACTGAATAATTTGTAGCATTAAGAGATGGGAATTGACAAACTATCAAAAAAATAAACACCAAGAAAAAACAATCTCCCAATCGATTAATTACAAATGTATACATCCTAGCCTTAAGAGAGGCATTAGAAGAATAATACATAATAAGTAATATAGAAGAGACCCCTAAACCATCCCAACCAATAAGTGATGTAAATAAGTTACCTCTACAAATTAGAGTTATCATAGATAGCACAAACAATGTCAAGACTAAGAGAAACCGTTTAACTCCCAGCTCCCCTCTTATATAAAATAAGGAATAATGGTAGACTCTAGAAAAAACTGTACAAACAGTAAATATAAAGATCACATTATAAATAGTGTAGTTCAATCTAATTGAAATATTAACATCATAACTATTAAACAAAACTCACTCAAAGGTATAAACCGATTGATAATTAAATAAATATACCACCATAAATGCTGCTCTTAGCAAGTAGTACAAATAAATATATAAACAATAGTTATTTTTTCTCAAAATAATTAAGATATGAAAGCTTCAATTTCTAAGTGCAATTTAGATGTTATACTTATTTAACTAATATCCCTCAGAAACTATTTCTTTAAACCCCAAATTTAATGTTTTAATTTATATAAACTATTTTCTGACTCCTAGTTATTTAGTATAATGAGTATGTTTAACTTCCAATTAAATGGTCCTTCATGGAATAACTAAATAAAGTTATAAGTTAATCTCAAACTATTATCGTTCAAAGATAAAAATACTCGAGAAGTTAACTTTAGAGGTAACATAAGCCCCAGCTTCTAACTGGGGGTCGATTCAATTAGAATCTTGCTTCTATGTCTAACCAGTCTATAACTAATCTCCAAGATGCTGGTTGTTTTTTAATGGAACAACTAACTTTTTTTCATGACCATTCTTTATTTTTTCTTCTTTTTATTTTATCCCTGGTAGCCTACGTAATACTTTCTCTACTACTAAGAAAGTTTGTAAACTTAATATTATTATTTAATGAAGGGGTAGAGTTTGTTTGAACCCTGTTTCCTAGAGTAATTTTAATTTTTATTGCCCTTCCTTCATTAAAAGTACTTTATCTTACTGACGAGGTTTTAGACCCTAGGCTAACTTTAAAAGCTATTGGTCACCAGTGAAATTGGTCTTATGAATACTCTGATTTCACTAATGTAGAGTTTAGCTCATACATAAAATCAGATATTGAAAATGATGAATTTCGATTATTAGAGGTAGACAATCGAGTAGTCGTGCCTGTAATAATAAAAATTCGAGTAATTGTCACATCTAGCGATGTGATTCACTCGTGAACCGTTCCTTCTCTAGGGGTGAAGATAGATGCCAACCCAGGTCGATTAAATCAGTTTATCATACAAAGAAACCGAATAGGTCTCTTTTATGGTCAGTGTTCTGAAATTTGTGGAACCCTCCACTCATTCATACCTATTTGCGTAGAAGTAGTAAACTTAGAAAACTTCTTTACTTGACTCAAAAGTATATAAAACGATGATTTTACTCATCTAATCACAAAGATATTGGTATATTGTATTTCCTGTTTGGAATCTGATCAGGGTTATTAGGTTTTAGAATAAGAATGATTATTCGGATCGAATTAGGAACCCCGGGAATACTCATTAGATCTCCTTCATTATACAACACTGTTGTAACCTCTCACGCTTTTTTAATAATTTTTTTTATGGTAATACCAACTTTAATTGGTGGTTACGCAAATTGACTATGCCCAGTTATATCTGGGGCCCCAGATATAGCTTTCCCTCGAATAAATAATATAAGATTTTGATTATTGCCATTTTCCCTTACCTTCTTAGTTATAAGGAGACTTGTAGAAAATGGAGTAGGGACAGGTTGAACTGTGTACCCACCTTTAGCTAGGTTGCTAGGTCATCCCTCATACTCAGTAGATTTAGCTATTTTTTCGCTTCACTTAGCAGGTTTAAGATCTATTATAGGGGCTATTAACTTTATTACTACTCTTATTAATATGAACTTAGTAAAGTCTAGAATAAATCTATTGACTCTGTTTAACTGGTCTGTAATAATTACTGCCTTTTTACTTTTACTTTCATTACCAGTACTTGCTGGTGCCATTACCATGCTCCTTACTGATCGTAACTTCAATACTAGGTTCTTCGACCCTACAGGAGGGGGTGACCCAGTTTTATACCAACACTTGTTTTGATTTTTTGGGCACCCTGAAGTCTACATTTTGATTCTTCCTGGATTTGGAATTATTTCTCACATCATTATCCAGGAAAGAGGTAAAAAAGAAAGATTTGGCGTATTGGGCATAATCTATGCAATAGTCTCCATTGGAATTTTAGGGTTCATTGTATGAGCCCACCACATGTTTACAATTGGCATAGATATTGATACCCGGGCTTATTTTACCTCTGCCACAATAATTATTGCTATCCCCACTGGGGTGAAAGTCTTTAGTTGATTATCCTCTTTTTTCGGAAGAAAAATTACGTACAACCCCCAAACCCTATGAAGGTTAGGATTTGTATTCCTATTTACAGTAGGGGGTCTAACAGGAGTAGTATTAGCTAACTCCTCAATTGATATTGTCCTTCATGACTCTTATTATGTAGTGGCTCACTTTCACTATGTATTGTCAATAGGGGCAGTGTATGCAATTTTTGCTGGAATTAGTTATTGATACCCCCTATTTACTGGGCTAGTAATCAATCAATTCCTTATAAAGGTACACTTTTTCATTACCTTTATTGGTGTAAACCTCACTTTTTTTCCCCAACATTTCTTGGGACTTAGAGGAATACCCCGACGCTACATCGATTACCCTGACAGATACTATAGATGAAATTCACTATCTAGAATTGGCTCCTTTATCACTACTTTCAGAGTAATATTCTTCATCATTTGTATTTATTGAAGATTGTCTGAAAAAAGTAAATGCCTATTCTATTCCAGGAGAAGATCATTCTTAGAATGATTAATTGGAATTCCCCCATCATTTCATGCCTTTAAATCTAGGCCTAGGATTACTATTAAAATCCAACAATAAATAAGGTGGCTGATAAAAGCAGAAAACTGTAAATTTTCTTATGAGTTTTAATTACTCCTTTATTAAGCTTTTAACGAAGGGTGAAATCACCATTTTTATTACATCAAAATAATCCTTTTAGTCAGGCACTTCGTAAGTGAAGGTTTAATAGTTTAATAAAAATTTCGATATTGTAAATCGAAGATGGCATACCTTAAACTTGTGAAAGATTCATTA